CGTAAGGCTTGTTGAAAAACCCGTTGTCGGACTTGATTAATCACTCTTTGCTGTTCAAACTGAATAGTTTCATTTTTGTAATTTTCTAATTGTTCTAGAGTCTTATAACTTGAATTAATTAAATCCAACTTTTCTTTTTCGATCTCAGAGTATCCATTCACTCGAAACTGATCTGCTTCCAGTTGAACTTTCCGTAAGCGAGCCCGTACTTTTTCCAGCTGTTCAATGGCCACTCCACGCAGTTCTTCTGAATTTCTAATAGTATTCAAGATCCTCTGTTTCCGATTATCTAATAAATCACTTAATGAAAGTAGATTATATTTACATACATGTCATAACTTCCATAACCCCTTCCCGAACCAAACATGAATCTTTTAATTCATTTGGCTCTCACGCTCAATTACTTAGAAAAAATTATCATATCTTTTTATATAATGTAATGAGCCTATCCCCTCTCCCCTCTTTTTTGTTCATATTCAAAAAAATATATATAAACTAGCGCCAGATAAAAAGATTTAGAGGACTCTTCTGACAAAAAATATGTAATTGTCAACAAAGTTGTTTCTTTTGTTTCTTAAAATCAAAATAATTTTTATTACTTATACATAACACATAGGTCGTCGCTTCAGCATTGGATAAAAGGGGACATTTTGCCCTCTTTTACAATAAGTTACAAATAAGTTGTTCAAATTGTTTTATCAATAGGAGTGTTATCTATCGATAAAATATTAATTTTGAACCATCTCTACATTAACATATTGGTAGAAAGAGTGCCACGCTGCATCTAGACTTCAAAGAGTTTGTTTTAACCATATTATATTAAAGGTCCCGCGTTATTGGTTGCTAGAGAATCAAGGTAGGTTTTACCAATGAATTGAATCGCGAAATGCTATGTTTCTTCCATAAAGCATAAATTCTTTATATTTAGTCCGAAGTAATTCGCGCAATCGTGCACCTTTCTTTTATTTCCTAGTTAGAACGAAAAAGGTACAGCTGGTTGTATCCCGCTGATTCCTGAAATAAACAACTCGCACACACTCCCTTTCCAAAAAAGATCAATACACCAAGCACTACACTTAGATTTATTAGATTTGTTGATAAAATATCGGTATTAAACCCGAAACTCCCGGCGGATGGCCAGTAGCCCCAAGAAAGGAAAGAATCGGTTACATTTTTCATATCATCTCCTCGTATGGATAGACTAACTAGATCGACTAAAAATTTGACTAGAGTTATTTTTGTATCACTTCGCACCTCTTTTTTATTTAGTTCTTTCTTGTTCTGTTCCTATTGTGAAATTGTGAAATGGATTTGATTTATGTGAACTATCCCCCTGTTTCAAGACTTAGTTTCTCTTGGAGTAGGGACGGGAAGGATGAAAGCGAGGCGGGATACTAATTCCTCATCCGCAAATCCAACCTTCCTGTAGGTTATTTTATTTTGTCAACAACGACGTAATTCTAGGAATGAAATCTTGAAATGAAATCTTGATATAATTTGAAAAATCAAACGACAAGTCCAAGGCAATAAGTATATATTTTATATTTCTAATATTAAACTAATATAATATTAAACAAATATTAAACAAAAGGATTCGCAAACAAAAGGGCTAATGCTACAACCAGTCCATAAATTGTTAAAGCTTCCATAAAAGCTAGACTAAGCAATAGAGTACCTCGTATTTTGCCCTCCGCCTCAGGCTGTCTCGCGATACCCTCTACAGCTTGACCCGCGGCAGTCCCTTGACCAACCCCCGGTCCAATAGAAGCAAGTCCTACAGCCAACCCAGCAGCAATAACAGAAGCGGCAGAAATTAGTGGATTCATGATAAGTTCCTCGTACCAAAAAAAGAAATAGTTAATGATACAACCACCCAACGAATTATGACTTAATTGTTACGTCGTATCCAATAGAAGGAACTAAGAACTTCTAGTTGAAATAATAGTATTAGTGAATCATCAGAACTACTTCGATATCTCCCTTTTAGTTTCTATCGGATCGGAAGAGTCCTTTGGAATCCATACAACTTTCGCACTTCCGTTTATTGGTTCCAAACTGGTATTTGAATTCTTACATCTTTTTTGTAATTTAATCGGTTTTTTCATTCAATTCACAGTAACAAGTAAATAGAAAGTAAAGGACTTCTATTGTATTGCTGAAAATGAGAGGAGTAGGTCAAAGGAATCTATCTTTAATTCATATATACCCAGTCAATATCTAATATCACATATACATGTCTTTCTTCCATAACGTAAACCAACTGTTTATTTTCAATTCAATAGGATAGGATTTGAGAATCAATTCTCGAAATATTTCCAAGAGTTTACTTTTTTAGCTATTCAAATTCCATATAACTACCTCGCTCGAACTAACCCTTTTTTTCCTTTTTGTAAATTATTTTAGCTTTTCCCTTTTGTTTATCATTATTTCAACGGATCTAATCTAACTACACAAATTGATTAATCCAAATCATCTCATACAAATATCATTATTATATTGATTTACGTTCATACAATTTGTTAGTTATTATCTTACTATTATTATTTTTTACTGGTTTTTTTGTCCAATCCGTCAATAATCAATAAAATAAACTAAAACGGGAATCGTTCGCTCTTTTCTCCTTTTTTTGAATCACATGTCATACTAATATTGTACTTTTTTTGGTTTTGCTATTTCTTTCTATCATATATGGCGTAGTTGTATATTCCTTAAGTAAATTATCCTGAACCAAATGCCTGTTGTTATTTATTGTTTTGAAAAAAAACAAGAAGACTATTTCAATGATGGCCTTCCATGGATTCACCTATATAAGCCGCGGCTAGGGTTGCAAAAATAAGAGCTTGAATACCACTTGTAAATAATCCAAGGAACATAACAGGTATAGGAACCACCGAAGGGACTAAAGAAACAAGAACAACAACGACTAATTCATCAGCTAAGATATTCCCGAAAAGTCGAAAACTAAGCGATAAAGGTTTTGTGAAATCTTCTAAGATGTTAATCGGTAAAAGGATTGGAGTTGGTTGAATATACTTCCCGAAATACCCGAATCCTTTTTTTGTAAGACCCGCATAGAAATATGCCACTGACGTGAGTAAAGCCAAAGCAACGGTAGTATTTATATCATTCGTGGGTGCAGCTAACTCTCCATGAGGTAATTGTATAACTTTCCAAGGTAAAAGAGCTCCTGACCAATTAGAAACAAAAATAAATAGAAACATAGTTCCAATAAAAGGAACCCACGGACCATATTCTTCTCCAATTTGAGTTTTACTAACATCTTGAATAAATTCAAGAACATATTCGAAGAAATTTTGACTCCCACTCGGAATAGTTTGTGGGTTGCGAACAGCTATAATAGCCGAACCTAATAAGATAGCAATTACAACCCAAGAAGTCATAAGTACTTGGCCGTGGACTTGGAAACTACCTATTTGCCAATAGAAATGTTGGCCTACTTCCACACCCGATACGTCGTACAAGCCTTTTAGTGCTAGTGTGTTTACTAGAAAATTCATATTACCCCCCTAAAATAAAAAAATTGACCTTGAATTATTTTGATTCAACCATCTCTTTGCCTATTTGAGTCTGATATTTTGAATACCAACTAGGATTACTATTCTAAGATTAGTATTTTGAATACTAACTAATCACATAATATCCCGGTTACTCTTATTTAGTTTGTTTTTAAAAATTCAGAAATAGCAATCGACTTAAAAATATATGGGAGTTGCGAAGTAAGTTATTTATCATTAATATATTATTAATCAAGGATTTCTTATATAGCTAAAATGCCCTTCACAAATTGCGAATACTAATTTGTTAAGAATTAATCGGATTGAAGATATAGCATCATCATTCGCTGGAATCGAGATATCTGCTAGATTGGGGTCACAATTTGTATCGATTAAACAAATTGTTGGAATTCCCAAAGCAATACATTCTCGTAGAGCTGTATATTCTTCGTGCTGATCGACGATGATTACAATATCGGGTAAACCTGTCATATATTTAATCCCGCCCAGATATGTTTGCAAACGAGATAATTGTCTTTTGAACACGGCTGCATCTCTTTTTGGAAGACGGCTAAGCCTCCCTGTTTTTTGTTCCATTCTCAAGTCCCTGAACGTATGAAGTCTCGTTTCTGTAGTAGACCAATTGGTTAACATACCGCCGAGCCATTTTTTATTAACATAATGACACCGAGCCCGTATTGCAGCCCAGGCTACTGAATCAGCTGCTTTATTTTTGGTACCAACAATTAAGAATTGTTTTCCCTTACTTGCTGCTTCAAAAACCAAATCACAAGCTTCTGATAAAAAACGAGCAGTTCGAGTTAGATTTGTAATATGAATACCTTTACGCTTTGCGGAGATATAAGGTCCCATTTTAGGATTCCATTTCCGAGTACCATGACCAAAATGAACCCCTGCTCCCATCATCTGTTCTAAATCGATGTTCCAATATCTTCTTGTCATTTCTCCACACACCCCCCCTTTTTTTAAGAGACGAGGAACCCTGAACTCAAATAAAAGATTGTTCCGATGGAACCTTCTGCTCTACCCTATAATTGGACGTAGAGCCATGACCCAGGTAATTAAATTCTATTCTTTTCTAGACATTTCTCTTTTTTTTTTTATTTTTTTTTATTAAATAAAATGAATGCACCAAATCAAAGAAAGTAGTGAAAGGAATGAATTCCTTCTTAGCAATCATGAAATCCGATAAATGATTATTCTGGTATATCGTGGAAATCCTTTTAATTCAAAGGGGGATAATCAAAGAATTTTCTGTAGTAAAATAAAATGTCTCTCGTTTCTCCATCAAATCGATTCTTTTTTTTTGTTTCCAAAGGAATCTTGTTATATTGTTTTGAAGTATGTACGAATCCTTTGAATCCGGTCCCGACAGGTATAATCCCCCCCAAAACAACGTTCTCTTTCAAACCTTTCAACCAATCGATACGCCCCCGTAGAGCTGCTTTTGCTAAAACTCGAGCA